TTTAACTATAACCTCAGTTCTATTTATTGGTCTAAGCAAAATACGACTTATTTGAAATTAATTGAATATTTTTTGATCAAAAAATATTTCTATGGTATTTCATATGTTCGATCGTTCCTTACCGTGTTAATTACCCAATTTTGGTCATTGAGATTCATCGGCAATACAGATTAAGAGCTAGGAATAGATAGTACCTCTCTTTTCTCCCTTTCAAAAATGAAAACAAAAGAAAATTGAAATGATTGAAGTTTCTTTATTTGGAATCGTCTTAGGTCTAATTCCTATTACTTTGGCTGGATTATTTGTAACTGCTTATTTACAATACAGACGTGGTGATCAGTTGGACTTTTGATTAATTAACATCTCTTTTTTTTGACTGACCTCCTTCTTGCTTTCATATGCGGGAGGTCTAATTCAGATTGCTGCTCAATTATTTGCGAACAGTGGAATTTTGACACAATCTAATAAACAAGAGTGACATCACGCTCTGTAGGATTTGAACCTACGACATTGGGTTTTGGAGACCCACGTTCTACCGAACTGAACTAAGAGCGCTTTTCTTGTTTTTTCTAAAAAAACTAAAAGGCTAGAAAGAGGACATTCTTTAACCCGAATCGATTTTGTACGTATATACTATATCATAGTATATCATAAATTTCAGAATTATATGTATGTCCAATTTTATTAAAAAAAGATAGATCTAAAATAGATTCCTCGTTACTGCTCAGAAGAGCAGTAATTAGGTAGGGATGACAGGATTTGAACCTGTGACATTTTGTACCCAAAACAAACGCGCTACCAAGCTGCGCTACATCCCTTTCAATTGGTTTACAGTGTCATTGTAGACAATTCCTATCTTGTTTTCCACATCCTTTTTTTTTAATATCAGATAACAAACATATATATAATTAAAAAAATTACTTTTTTTTAGGCAAATTCTATCAATTTCAAATTGACATAAAAAGGCGTTTCCATTTGAAAATGGAATCTATAAGATCGTTCTAGTAGACAATATTTCAATTAGAATTTGAAATATGGGGGGGTTACATATACAAATACAAGAACTTCTTAACTACATGTACATCTATAGTTATATATATTACTATATATATTGTAATACAATAAAGAAGAAAGAAGGAGGATTTCAAATGCGAGATCTAAAAACATATCTTTCCGTAGCACCGGTACTAAGTACTCTATGGTTCGTTTCCTTAGCAGGTTTATTAATAGAGATTAATCGTTTATTTCCAGATGCATTAACATTCCCCTTTTTTTAATTCTAGTTATTAACATCAGAAAGGATAAAAAAATTTAGAGATACGATCAACGATCGGGGAATAATCCCCCATTTTTTTCTAATTCATTTTTTTTATAATCAAAATGAATTAGAAAAAAATGGGGGGCGAAAGGTCAGAAAACCGAGGGTTCAGGATCCAATTAAAAACAAAAAAAGGTGTTGCTAGGGAAAGAGTATCCTACGAGATACTTAAAAAAAATACTGTACAAAGATTTGAAATAGAGTTTTCAAAAAATCATTGTATTACTTATTATTTTCTTTTTATTTAAGAACTAATTAATATTCATTGCAACGAAATATTTCAGACATTTTTTTTAGTTAATTAACAGCTTCTATTTTTTTGGTTCTTGTTCTTTATGGATCCTAAAATGAAAATAGAAGATTGGGGGTGAATCATAAATCCAAAGGAGGTTTCATGGCCAAAGGTAAAGATGTTCGAGTAACAATTATTTTGGAATGTACCAGTTGTGTTCGAAATGATATTAAGAAAGAATCGGCGGGAATTTCCAGATATATTACTCAAAAGAATCGGCATAACACGCCTAGTCGATTGGAATTGAGAAAATTCTGTCCCTATTGTTATAAACATACAATTCATGGGGAAATCAAGAAATAGATCAAATTGAGTGCTTGTATGTCAAATTTTATTTTAAGAACAGGAATAGTATCTACGTATTATTACATATATATAAATATAAACAAATAAACTAATAGAAAGAAATCAAATCCTATATTCTTAATTCTATATAGAAACTCTATCCTATATAGAAATAGAAATCGTTTTTATTTTGATCCGATCAAAATAGGATTTTAGAGGTAAGGAATAAAAAATTATGAATAAATCTAAGCGACCTTTTACTAAATCCAAGAGATCTTTTCGTCGGCGTTTGCCCCCGATCCAATCGGGGGATCGAATTGATTATAGAAACATGAGTTTAATTAGTCGATTTATTAGTGAACAAGGAAAAATATTATCTAGACGGGTGAATAGAGTAACTTTAAAACAACAACGATTAATTACTATTGCTATAAAACAAGCTCGTATTTTATCTTTGTTACCTTTTCTTAATAATCAGAAACAATTTGAAAGAAGTGAGTCGACCCCTAGAACTACTAGTCTTAGAACCAGAAAAAAATAGACTTATTCTTCAATTGAATAACAATTATAATCTGAAGGAATTAAAAAAGAGGTTAATATTTTGTTCGACAAATCCAATCAAGAATCAAAATTTGATTGTTACGTCTGTGTCTGTCATAAAAAAAAAAAAGAAAAGAATCGTCGAAAAGAAAAAGAATAAGTCTTTTTTTAGCGACTATATACTCTCGTTTTGTTTTGACGACTTTTTTTATAATACTAATTTCTACTCTACCCTCCCCGAGCTTATTCTCCTTAGAACTCTATTTCAAATATTTTAGTGGATTTCTTCCAATCCCCTCATTTTTTTATCTCATTTGAAATCGTATAAAGACAACTCCTATTTAATAGAGCTATTTGTGCAAGTATTTTTCGATTAAGAAGTAATTGCTTCTTGTACAGATTGTGTATGAATTGGTTATAACTATAGAATACCTCCGTTTCGTGAATTACGGCATTTATTCGAGTGATCCATAAACGACGAAAATCTCTTTTTCTTTTACCCCTATCCCGACGAGCCGAAACTAAAGCTCTTATTCTCTGTTGAGTCATAGTTCGTGTAAGTCGTGAATGAGCCCCTCGAAAGCTTGATGCAAATAAACGAAGTTTTGTTCTACGCCTCCGAGCTATATATCCGCGTTTAATTCTAGTCATTGAATAAATCAAACTTTGATGAATAACTAATTCTTTTTTTAGTTATTCTTTTCCCCTTTACTAGTCATTAATAACCAAACGAATTATTCCAATGTATAAAAAAAAATTCCAATGGCTTTTGCTACTCTAACCTTCCCCACCACTATTTTTTTGCTAGGTATTTTTCTTTGCTTTGAAAGGATAAATTGTCTTGATACTTGATATAAAAAATAGAATAACTACAAAAAGTAGTAAATAGAAATGGATAAATAGTGGGTTCCTTCGTTTCTATGGTTACTTATAAAACGGTGAGGTCCTCTCTATACACCGGAGCTCCTTCTTTTAATTAATCAATACTATTGGTAACTTGTACAATTCACATTCTTTGGCTCTACCCCATTAATATTCCAGTAATAGGTCTTTCACAATGAGATCCACTTTATACAGTAACGGTATTTTATTTTAAAATTGATTTGGTCATTTACCCTGTTAGTCCGTTTTTTTCTTTCAAGAGTGGAATCTTTTTAATAAAAAATGGAATTTCCCCCGCTTAATGGATAACCATTTGTTATCATTGGGGGTTTTCTTAAAAATGGAGTTGATTGGATTTGCACCAATGTAAACCATAAGTTTCAGACACAATAGAAGATATGAATGATCTATCTTTTTGAAATAATGAATCGAGTTCCTCCATTTTATTAACAGGTACTCATCCTTGATATTTCAAAAAGAATTTCCTTTTTGTGTTTCAGTCTATGATCTAAACGAGTCGCACATACACCCGAGTACATGTTCCTCGTCGCTGAGGGCATCCCCGAAGCGCTGGGGATTTCGTGACATTTCGGATTGGCTGTCTTGTATTTCTAATAAGTTGTTTAATGGTTGGCATACGGAATCATATAAATAATGGGCTGGTTTAGATGGGTTCTAACCGGCTAATTATGAATTACTTCTCTTCAAGATTCTCTTCAATATATTTTTTTTATTTTTATATTGAAGAGAATATGAAACTAAACCTTTAATCTAAAAAAATATAAAATTAGCAATGGTAGATTTGCATGAAATCGCTCCTATTTTTATTGAACCGCTACAAGATCAACAATTCCATGAGCTTGGGCTTCTGTTGCTGACATAAAAACATCCCTTTCCATGTCTTCGGATACAACCCATATAGGTTTGCCCGTTCTTTGTACATAAACCCTTGTGATGGTTTCGCGAAGTTTTAGTAGTTCTTCCGCTTCCAAGATAACTTCTCCCGTTTGTGCCTCATAAAACGAACTAGCGGGTTGATGGATCATTACCCTGATGATATAATAGAAAAGGTTCTTCTATTTCGCAGAATGAGGCGAGATAACAAAAAAAACAGATAAATTTGAATAACCGTACAGGCTTTTTTTGTGCGTTGCATACGGCTCCACAATGGAATTTACGGTTTTGACCTTTCCTTTCGGCGAAAGAAAACAAAATATAGGTTCTGTTCTATTATACGCAGATCCATAAACGATCCAATTACCATCCTTCTTTTTTGTTTTGTAGGAGTTAAAAAAATACTATGATGGTTCCGTTGCTTTATATATCATTTTTTTGATCCGTCTATGATTCAGCAATCCCAAAGTGTCTTTTTTTTTATTTTGTAAATAAGCTTCCGGTGTGAAAACAAAGTTTGTGACGCTGAGATGTGCCCGAATAGGGAAGATATAATTTTCAATAGCCCTTTCTTATCTCATACTACTCTTTCAATATATAATCTAATTTTGTTAATCTCAAAAATTTCATATCGAATTCGAAGTGCCATGCTATTATTACTTAACTAATTCATATTTCCGAGGGCGAAGGCATAGTATTTTTTTCTCAAAAAAAAAAAACTCGTTGGCGCCAAGCGTGAGGGAATGCTATACGTTTGGTAATTGCTCCTCCGACTAGGATAAAGGATGCTATTGAAGCGGCTAATCCCATGCATATTGTCTGTACATCGGGTCTCACAAATTGCATAGTATCATAAATAGCCATTCCAGATATTACCCATCCACCAGGAGAATTTATAAACAAATAAAGATCTTTGGTATCCTTTTCTATACTGAGATATATCATAAGACTAATAAGTTGATTCGAGATTTCGGTATCAACCTCTTGGCCTAAAAAAAATAATCTTTCTCGATAAAGTCGGTTGATTAGGATAAAATTTTATTCCTTAGGAGCCGTACAGGCACCTTTTGATGCATACGGTTCAACAAAAATTGTTAAAAAATCAATGTGTCGATTCCAACCCCCCTTTTTTCAGAGAAGGCTTTTTTTTCTAACTTAATAAGGGAAGGGCTTGCTTCCCTTTTAAAAGTAAACGAAAAAAGAAATAAGTTTTGGCCCCTTTTAGTAGATATTATAATCCTAATAATAAAATAATAAAACGATTGATTAGGCCTGTCAGACTAACTTGATTCATTGATATTTTTTTTCATCGAGATTCAGTTGAAATGGCGATGGTTTTTTCTTGTTCCTGAATGGGCTTCTTCCTTTTTTTATTCCGGTTTTTTAGGTTTATGCTCTACTCCGAGTAAAAGGAAAAATTTGCCCGATTTTTATTTGCACATATAGGACAAATGAACCAAATACCACGTCTTTTTTGTACTACTCCTTCTTTTTTTTTTTCAATTCATTTCTTTCACATGTCTTCTGTCAAATAGTCAACAAATTTTTAATTATATTATTTGATCAACAGTTTTAGATAACCCTGTTTCAATTTTTTTATTTTTTATATTTTTTAATAGAATTTTTTATCATAATTTTTCATATCATATTAAGTAGTAATTCTAAAAATATTATATATTAATTATCAATTGGGTTTTTGCTAAACGGAGCCTGGATACTTAATTTTATTAGTCCGATCACGTAAACCATAAAAAATTTTTGATAATCTAATATCAATCTAAATACTCCCTGCATTTAATTCTAATTTATTTTTTGCGCTTCGCGTTACAAATTTTTGATAATTCAATCAATCTTTTTGAGCGAAACAGAGGATATCTCGATCGAGGGAGAAAATGGGGAAATCCCATATAGCCCAATATATCTGACAAGTCGCACTATATGTCAACCCAAGATGTATCTCCTTCTCCAGGACTTCGAAAAGGTACTTTTGGAACGCCAATAGGCATGAAATGAAAAAAAAAAGAGAATGAAGTTCTCTATTTCGCTTTGATGTGGAAACGTAAGACTGGGGTTTCATTTTTTTAATAAGATTATCCTTTTTTCCTACTTTATTAATATTAATCATATTTCAATTAATAATATTTAATAGATAAGTTGAATAAGCTAAAATAAAATATAAAATAAAAGTAAATTAAGAGAGAATGAATAAAAATTAAAGGAAACTTTTTACGAACGGACTTCTGACTGATGAACAACAATAGCTATCTTGGTTCATATAAAATAGGATTCACCCCCATTGCGTATTGGTACTTATCGGATATAGAATAGATCCGCTTCCCTTTTTTCCTATGAATCGAATTGTTCCATTATTACTAACAGAATAGAACAAATATTAATCCTTTCTCCAAAATAATTACCTAAAAAGGGGGGGTCCGTAACATAGTTTTTTCTAATGCAATAAAGTTACATAGTGTCTTTTTTTCGTTGATAAAGGGGTATTTCCATGGGTTTGCCTTGGTATCGTGTTCATACTGTTGTATTGAATGATCCCGGTCGTTTGCTTTCGGTTCATATAATGCATACTGCTCTGGTTGCTGGTTGGGCCGGTTCCATGGCTCTATATGAATTAGCAGTTTTTGATCCCTCCGACCCTGTTCTTGATCCAATGTGGAGACAAGGTATGTTTGTTATACCTTTCATGACTCGTTTAGGAATAACCAATTCATGGGGCGGTTGGAATATTACAGGAGGGACTATAACGAATCCGGGTCTTTGGAGTTACGAAGGGGTAGCCGGAGCACATATCGTGTTTTCTGGCTTGTGCTTCTTGGCAGCTATTTGGCATTGGGTATATTGGGATCTAGAAATTTTTTGTGATGAACGTACAGGAAAACCTTCTTTGGATTTGCCCAAGATTTTTGGAATTCATTTATTTCTTTCCGGAGTGGCTTGCTTTGGTTTTGGCGCATTTCATGTAACAGGATTATATGGTCCTGGAATATGGGTATCCGACCCTTATGGATTAACCGGAAAGGTCCAACCCGTAAATCCGGCGTGGGGCGTGGAGGGTTTTGACCCTTTTGTTCCGGGAGGAATAGCCTCTCATCATATTGCAGCAGGGACGTTGGGTATATTAGCGGGCTTATTCCATCTTAGTGTTCGTCCGCCTCAACGTCTATACAAAGGATTACGTATGGGAAATATTGAAACCGTCCTTTCCAGTAGTATTGCTGCTGTCTTTTTTGCAGCTTTTGTTGTTGCTGGAACTATGTGGTATGGTTCTGCAACTACTCCCATCGAATTATTTGGTCCTACTCGTTATCAATGGGATCAGGGATACTTTCAACAAGAAATATATCGAAGAGTTAGTGCTGGACTAGCTGAAAATCAAAGTGTATCAGAAGCTTGGTCTAAAATTCCTGAAAAATTAGCTTTTTATGATTATATTGGTAATAATCCAGCAAAAGGGGGGTTATTCCGAGCGGGTTCAATGGACAATGGGGATGGAATAGCTGTTGGATGGTTAGGACACCCTGTCTTTAGAAATAAAGAAGGGCGTGAACTTTTTGTACGCCGTATGCCGACTTTTTTTGAAACATTTCCGGTTGTTTTGGTAGACGGAGACGGAATTGTTAGAGCGGACGTCCCGTTTAGAAGGGCAGAATCGAAATATAGTGTCGAACAAGTAGGTGTAACTGTTGAGTTTTATGGTGGGGAACTCAATGGAGTGAGTTATAGTGATCCCGCAACTGTCAAAAAATATGCTAGACGGGCTCAATTGGGTGAGATTTTTGAATTAGATCGTGCTACTTTGAAATCCGATGGTGTTTTTCGTAGTAGTCCAAGAGGTTGGTTTACTTTTGGGCATGCTTCGTTTGCTCTACTTTTCTTTTTTGGACACATTTGGCATGGTGCTAGAACCCTCTTCAGAGATGTTTTTGCTGGTATTGATCCAGATTTGGATGCTCAGGTGGAATTTGGGGCATTCCAAAAACTTGGAGATCCAACTACAAAAAGACAAGCAGTCTGATACAACATTGCTTTTTTTCTTTTAGTTTCTGTTTGCGATTTTTTTGAGTTAATTTTATTTCATTAGGTAGGGTACTGTCGGAATCTTGATTTAAATCGCTGCCGTTTCTTTGACTCTTTTTTGTTCTTTATCCGGAGGGATACTCCTCAGTAAACAAAACAGGTATGAAAGCTATAATTGTAAACCACGATCAAATTTATGGAAGCATTGGTTTATACATTTCTATTAGTATCGACTTTAGGGATCATTTTTTTCGCTATTTTTTTTCGGGAACCGCCTAAAATTTCAACTAAAAAATGAAATAATTTTTCATTATCTTCATTGAATCTTCATTGACGTAATCAGCCTCCAAATAATTGGAGGCTGATTACGTCAACTAGTCCCCGTGTTCCTCGAATGGATCTCTTAGTTGTTGAGAGGGTTGCCCAAAGGCAGTATATAGAGCATACCCAGTAAAACTTACAAGTAACCCAGATATAAAGATGGCGACTAGAGTTGCTGTTTCCATTATTATAGAATTGAAAGACCACAATGGATCTATGCTAAGATCCTTTATTTACAACGGAATGGTATACAAAGTCAACAGATCGTAATGAATACAAAATAAGATTTATGCCTACACAAACTGTTGAAGATAGTTCTAGATCTGGTCCAAGAAGCACTACTGTAGGGAAGTTATTGAAACCGTTGAATTCCGAATATGGTAAAGTAGCTCCTGGATGGGGAACGACCCCTTTGATGGGTGTTGCAATGGCGCTATTTGCGGTATTCCTATCTATTATTTTGGAGATTTATAATTCTTCTGTTCTATTGGATGGAATTTCAGTGAATTAGACTGAGAAGAATCTTGAAGTCCTTGCTTTTCGTTCGATACAAAAAAGTAAAGAAAGTATGTAGGTCTAAAATTTTTAGTCTATTCTCCTTTGGTAGTTCGACCGCGAAATTTTTTTTCTGCATTGTATATTTCCGGAATATGAGTGTGTGACTTGTTAGAATTGACCCTATGGATAGTACAGAGCAGGGGGTCTGTCATCTTTATCAAGATGGTTTTACTTCGTCGGATATTCATTCGAGTATTTGGAGCACGAAATAGATCAAATAGATCACAAAGTTTTCGAACTATGATTCATACTTAATACTCAGACCTCGTAGCCGGACTTCTTTCCGTTCTATCTTATAAATTTTAATAAATCAAACTTTTTTTCTGCTTTTAAACTCTTATTTAGATCAAAGGACAAACGCTTCTTTGTATTTTATGTTTTTAATCATTATAGCTCTTTTTTTTATTGAATAAGTGATGATCCAATGGTTCTCACTCAGTGAACTTTGGACTTTGAAGGTTTCATTGAATTATCGTGGTTCTCATATGAATCTGAGGTTTCAATTAAAAAGTAGGGTCTTAACAAGAAAATTCCTATCAATAATAAAGAAAACAAGAAGAAATCCGCATTCCCATTCCATACAAATACCAAATAAAAAAGACAATAACGATAGGTAATATAGAAGATTCAAGAGGCCTGTAACGATCAACACAACATAAAGACGTATGAGCTGACTTGAGTTTTTGGCATTTAACCACAAAGAAGAGCTTTCGCATTTTGACTCTTTCATATCTTTAAATAATATTGAATGAGAGAGAAGTTTAAAACTTTATATTCCATATCCGTTTCAATCAGTATTTGGGTCTTTTTTTTGTTTGAGCTGTACGAGATGAAATTCTCATATACAGTTCTTGGAGGGGGAGTAACCTTGGTTTACC